CACATCTTTGTTGAAAAAATTTCTTTTGTAATTCCTTACATAAGGATTCAGAAAATACTGGACCTCCGCCTACACAAGTAAATTGTTGATAAAACTCCAAAATGGCATTTTCCCTTGACCCAATTTTTTTTTTTTCCTTATCGCTCAGGAAAGACAAGAAAATCTCGGGGTAGCACACATTCTCTAGAATTTCTCTTAGATTCAAACCCATAGCTGATGATAGAACTAAAATAGATATTTTCTGTTTCCTACTCACACGAGCCCATATCCTTGCTTTTTTATCAATCTCTAATTCTACTCTTCCCCCCCAATCTGATATTATAGTGCCGGTATAGACCGAAATTCCGTTATGGTTCAATTCTGACCGGTAATAGATACCAGGACTTTGCAATATTTGATTGATCACAATTCTGTATATTCCATTTACTATAGAAGTTCCCAGGGAATTCATTAGAGGAATGTTTCCAATAAAAATTGTTTGTTCTTGCATATCCCTACTGTTTTTCCAAATTAATCCCCCGGATACATATAATTCAGAAGAATATGTAAGTGATTCATATACAGCATCTCTTTCTTTTATCGATGGTTCTACTAATTGATATGTTTCCACAAATAATTGAAATTCAATTTCTTGATCTCTATCTTCAATTTTTGGAAACTTATAAAGTTCTTCCGCTAAGCCCTGATCAATGAACCTACAAAATCCTTCAAATTGTATCTGATTAAATCCAGGTATTGTAGACATTCCCCCATTTCCATCCCCAAGCATTTTTAATTTCCCATTTATTGAAAAAAAAATCCCATTATTGGATCGTTTTTCATCCAATTATATGGATCGATCAGCACTGATGGAATTGCTATTCTGTTTACAGAATCACATAAAATTTTATCTAACTCCATATATGAATATGGAATGTCTGAAATACGTATGAACGGAGGAATAAAGAGAATTTTGATTTTCTACTCAAATTGGAATTTGCAACAGATACAACTGGAAAAGAATTGAGAAATTCCACTTAACTTAGACTTATGGAATTTTATATAGAATAACAAAAAGTGATTCAATTTCTACTATTATTTATGATATTACATATTCCAATACAAGTGAAATAAATAATTCGGGATTTGATCTCTTCGATGAGATAAAAACCCATTAGCACTTAGCTTTTTTCCTTTTTTTCGTGGATTTCCTTGTTCAGTAAAAAAAAAAAAAAAAAAGGATTCGCACCGAACAGAAGAGATATTTTTTTTTTTTTTTATAGAGTTTGTTGAAGCGCAGAAGAAAGCTTTATTAAGCATACGCGGATAGAACTATAGCTATCTATATATATGTCTTTCCTTTTATTGCGGGTCTATTCTGTACAGCGCATGGCGTGCTCTAGCAAAATATCGATTTTCTATAGGAATCATAAACAGATAAGATATCTGATTAGAGGTATACGTGTAATAATTTATGTTCTGGGGTTTACATATACTCATAATTGTTGTTATAATTGAAATGGAGAAGGCTTTTTTTTATTGAAAAGAATCAATACTGGATAGTTAGATATCCATTTTTATTTTCTTATATCATTCGGGAAATACAATTTTAGATTCAAATTTAGATTCAAATTCGAGAATCGTTCATGAATTTTCAGTCAATAGTTAACGGTTCCAATTTGTCCTGAATTTCGGCTTTTGTGACTGAAAATTCACATTTTGTTTTTCCTTTCAATAGAAAGGAGAAAGAATTCAGATAGTGCGTGTTTTGACATACTATACAAAATTAATCAAAGAGATAGATCCAATCCAAAAAAGGAAGGATTTCTTTTAGGAAAGGGATTCAGATTAAGAAAAATGGGATTCAAGATACAAGTACAAAAAAAAAGGGGGGGGGTATTTTGGTCTATTTTTTATTTCTATTGCCTTGGCGACATGGCCGAGTGGTAAGGCGGGGGACTGCAAATCCTTTTTCCCCAGTTCAAATCCGGGTGTCGCCTGATCAACAAAAGACGCGAAATACCTTATTCCGTTTTGCTGATATATTGTCCCCAATAGAAACAGCGGAGGAAAAAGACTCGTGATATTTCCAAGAGCGCTGCTGCTTATTTTGTTTGCGCTTAATCTTTCCCGATTCTACTAGCAATCATACAAGAACTTCTTATAATTAATTGGTTCTAATTAATTGAATTGGATTTTTTGGATTGTTTCATCAATGGTATTGGACAAAATCTTTTTTTTTTTACTCTGCACCAGCGATACTAATATTATTATTAGTGACTATTATTATTATTAGTGACTATTATTAGTGAAAAATAATGGAAAAAAGTGAACAATACTAGCAAAATTCCTTCATATTCATAGAGATAGGGGACATAATTCACATGGATATAGTAAGTCTCGCTTGGGCTGCTTTGATGGTAGTCTTTACATTTTCCCTTTCACTCGTAGTATGGGGAAGAAGTGGACTCTAGGGATACTACTAATTGAGTTGAGAAATGAAACTCTATCAATTCTTTTATAGATCGTTCTGCAAAGACTTTTTAATTTAACTATTTTTAATTGAACTATTTATATTGAAATTGAATTCAATAATTGAATTCAATTTCAAAATTCTATTCGATTCGAGTGGAGTAATTTATTCTATGAATAATATTTGAATAATACCCTTTTAATCATAATCAAATAAATATTTTAATGATTCCAGTGTTCATATTTCAAAAGTAAAAAGAATACAAATGATAGGAAAGTTATTCCAACCGAATTCTTCCTAAATTCTTTATTATGATAAACCGGCTCTTATCAGAGTTATATATGGACAATAAGGAGCAGCGGAACCTTTTTTACTTTTTATTTGTTTGCCTTTTTCCGGTTCAAAGACAAAAGAAAGTAGTTCTTTTTTTAGTTATTTAAAAGTTATTAAATTAAGTGATTTTCTACGGGAAATAAAATAGACATAGTGATTCTCTAACGGGATACTCCGCATACTAAGATATTTTCTTGGAGAAGTCACATATTGCGTACTTAGTACTTAGTTTAGTGTTTAGTATTTTTTTTTTTATTATTTTCGTTTTATAAATTCGATTTATGCTATACTTTATTGACTTGACTCATTTCATATTATGATTCAAAGATTTAAAATCGGCGGGGTTTACTAATCCTTTTCTTTTCGTCGAAATCTGAAAAAGTTTTTATAAAACTCCTTTCCTTGGATGTGTTCAATTAATTACTTCTTTGTTTGGAATGCTAAAAAAAGATTTCTTGATTTTCTTTTATTAATACATACCCCAACTATTCTTTTTTTTTTTTTCTTTTCATTGATTTGATTATTTCAATGGATTCCGGGATTCATATTGAAAATAATCAGAAATCCAGGAATTGGAATCATAAGAGTAAGAGGCGCCTTTCAACTATTCCAGATTAATTGGAACCAACACAAATCAAACATATGAAGAAAAGAAATCAAATTTGAACCTTATGTACATTCCATATAGATAATTAATATCTATTGTCTATATATCTATCTATATATGAATATGAAGATGACATTCTAGATTGATCCATATTAAGCCCAGATCTTTCTACAGTACAACTTTATATACTAGAATAACAAAAATAGATAGTATGGTAGTAAATATATTACTTTCTACCATACTATCGGATCTCATAGAATCCTGCTGATTCTAGTTCGCTCATTTCAGCTAAAACGCAAAATTGGAATTCTTTTCATTTTATTTCGTTAATTCTTGATATTGAGAAGAACTAAGAAGTCAAGTTTCATTCAAATTAATCACTTTGACTAACAGTTTTTACATATATTATAAGTAAAAAAGCAGTAGGAACTAGAATGAACAGTGCAGTAGCAATAAATGCGAGAATATTTACTTCCATAATCTCATCGTTTCGTTTTTCTTTACTTCACAATAATTCGGGATTTAATCCCATAAGAGATGAGAAATCTTTCGCCTCTAAATTCAATGGGATGAATTCCATCTCGATGATATCGAATCAGATCAATATCATGAATAACAATATCTGAACTCTCAAATCGATTTATCGTCGAGAATTGAATAGTATAACATAGAAAGATCATTTATTCATACCAAATCCAAAAATGGATTCCTGATCCAATCGAAAATTTCCTTACTTTGTTACTTTATTTATCATTCTTTTCCATAAAACTATCTCCTTCCTTGTACAATCATCTGACTAAGTATCATCTAATCGTCTTTAAACTTACATAAGTTACAAACAAAACAAAAACAAACAATAGAAGCGAAATGGGAAAGGGGGAGTTATGTTCTAAACTCCTTGTTTTGAATGATCTAATCTTATTGGATTGGAAAACAAAAAAAAAGTGTGATAAAGATAAGTCCTAGTACAGTATAAAAAAAATCGAATATTCTACCAAATTCACTTTTTTTTTTTAGAGTTTGTTTTTTCTTCGGCATAAACCCTTAAAAAAGATTATCCATTCCCTCTCTCTCTAAGAGAGGCAGAGTCTTTATTTGATTTTTATTTTATTAATATACTCTTTACTTGATTGAATTAGGAATGGGATCCATATAATATATCAAAACTTCAGTGTACAATTTGAATGAGATAGATTGTTTCAAATAATTGAGGTTACACAAAATCGGAGCCAAAAAAGAAGAGACTTTTCCGATTAAAAGGATTTTATCAAAGAAATTAAAGTCATTTTGTATCGTACAAATAAGAATTCTATTTGTGTATGTGCTACCGGGAAAGATAGGGTACTCGATTCGATTTCATTATACGGATCGGGAGGAATCGAAAAGGCCAAATTGAGTGAGGTCTCTCTTAGAATCCTGAATATGACGCTACCAATAATTGTACTAATCCACATGTGTCTTTATCCATCTCCATCGATACTAGTTGAAGAAATGAAAATGACCATATTTGTATTTGCTTTGATGAAAAACGAAAATAAATAAAATAAATATATAAATAATATAAAATAATAATAATAATAAGGATCCCCTTTGGGAACGAAATTCTGC